GCAAAAGAATCATCCTATGCCCCAGAAGATAGATTATTACGAGCCATCCTTGGCATTCAGGTATCCACTTCAAGAGAAACTTGTCTCAAACTACCTATAGGGGGTAGGGGTCGGGTTATTGATGTGAGATGGATCCAGAAAGGGGGAGGGTCCAGTTATAATCCAGAAACTATTCGTGTATATATTTTACAGAAACGTGAAATCAAAGTGGGTGATAAGGTAGCTGGAAGACATGGAAATAAAGGTATTATTTCCAAAATTTTACCTAGACAAGATATGCCTTATTTGCAAGATGGAAGACCTATTGATATGGTTTTCAATCCATTAGGAGTGCCCTCACGAATGAATGTCGGACAGATATTTGAATGCTCGCTCGGATTAGCGGGGGATCTGCTAGATAGACATTATCGAATAGCACCTTTTGATGAGAGATATGAACAAGAGGCTTCGAGAAAACTAGTGTTTTCAGAATTATATAAAGCTAGTAAGCAAACAGCGAATCCATGGGTATTTGAACCGGAGTATCCTGGAAAAAGCCGAATATTTGATGGAACAACGGGAGATCCTTTTGAACAACCTGTTTTAATAGGAAAGCCTTATATCTTGAAATTAATTCATCAAGTTGATGATAAAATACACGGGCGTTCTAGTGGACATTATGCACTTGTTACACAACAACCCCTTAGAGGACGGGCTAAGCAAGGTGGACAACGGGTAGGAGAAATGGAGGTTTGGGCTCTCGAGGGATTTGGCGTTGCTCATATTTTACAAGAGATGCTTACTTATAAATCGGATCATATTCGAGCTCGTCAAGAAGTCCTTGGTATTACGATGATTGGCGGAACCATACCTAAACCTGAGGATGCTCCAGAATCTTTTCGATTGCTCGTTCGAGAACTACGATCTTTGGCTCTGGAACTGAATCATTGCCTTGTATCTGATAAAAATTTACAGATTACGAGAAAGGAAGCTTAATCGAAACGAATCGGAATTTTTATTCTATGATCGATCGGTATAAACATCAACAACTCCGAATTGAATCAGTTTCGCCTCAAAAGATAAGTGCTTGGGCTAACAAAATCCTCCCTAATGGAGAGATAGTTGGAGAGGTAACAAAACCCTATACTTTTCATTATAAAACCAATAAACCCGAAAAGGATGGATTGTTTTGTGAAAGAATTTTTGGTCCTATAAAAAGTGGAATTTGTGCTTGTGGAAATTATCGAGTAATCAGAGATGAAAAAGAGGAACAGAAATTTTGTGAACAATGTGGAGTTGAATTTTCGGATTCTCGTATTCGAAGATATCAAATGGGATATATCAAACTGGCTTGTCCAGTAACCCATGTGTGGTATTTGAAACGTATACCTAGTTATATCGCGAATCTTTTAGATAAACCTCTTAAAGAATTGGAAGGCCTTGTATACTGCGATGTGTGATTTGATCGAAATTCAAATTTTACAGATTAAAAATGATAAACTGTCTTCCCATTTATGGGGATGTCCCCAATCTGACATGTCTTGTGAAAGGAGTAACGTGAAGCTCAGAATTATGGGTGTATAAAATATTACCAAAAAAAGAGCGGGGGGTTGGTCTATGGTCGATTCAGTAGCAAAAAATGACTAATTTTTAGTTGTACCTCGTGAAAGAAGACTTCCTTAATTTGTGAAATTTGATTCTGTTTCTAAGGGGGTAAATATGCATGGTTGCAGGAGTCTATCCATCGCATATAGGCTTTAAGAACATCTTAACATAATCGTCGAGGCGATGGCAGGACCTAAAAGATCGAATCAAATGGAAGGGTACATGGACAAGTAAATCCCTTTTGAATTACAACCCTTAAAGGGGATTCCGCGTTCGAGGGGAAGTAGACTACTCAAGAATTTCCTATTTCATTTATTTCTATGGAAATAGTATCATTTATTTTGAATTAAATAAAAAATTCAAAAAATAGAAAAAAAAAAAAAGACTGAATCAATGAAATGTTACTTGGTCTTTACTACTAACTTGAGTAAGGAGTAGATTCTCGGAGATTTTTCTAGAATTCGAAAGTAAAAACCTCTTTTTTTGTTTATTTTGGTCTAACTACTTGAGCCGGACGAAAAGAAACTTTCACGTTCGATTTTAAAGGGGGGAGGATCCTATCCGAATTTTTCTTTTGCTAGGCCTATAGCTAAAAAACCTACTTTCTTACGATTACGAGGGTTATTCGAATATGAAATACAATCCTGGAAATACAGCATCCCAGTTTTTTTTACTACTCATGGTTTCGATATATTTCGAAATCGAGAAATTTGTACTGGAGCAGGTGCGGTACGAGAACAATTAGCCGATATAGATTTGCGAAGTATTCGAGATTATTCATTAGTAGAATGGACGGAATTAGGCGAAGAAAGAACCACGGGTAATGAATGGGAAGATCGCAAAATTGGAAGAAGAAGGGATTTTTTGGTTAGACGCATAGACTTAGCTAAACACTTTATTCGAACAAATATCGAACCCGACTGGATGGTTTTATGTTTACTACCAGTTCTTCCTCCGGAATTACGACCCATCATTCAGATAGATGGGGGTAAGCTAATGAGTTCGGATATTAATGAACTCTATAGAAGAGTCATCTATCGAAACAATACGCTTACCGATTTATTAACAACAAATAGATCTACACCGGGGGAATTAGTAATGTGTCAAGAGAAATTGGTACAAGAAGCCGTAGATACGCTTCTTGATAATGGAATTCGCGGACAGCCAATCCGGGATGGTCATAATAAGGTTTACAAGTCGTTTTCTGATGTAATTGAAGGAAAAGAGGGCAGATTTCGCGAGACTATGCTTGGCAAACGGGTTGATTATTCGGGTCGTTCTGTCATTGTTGTAGGACCCTCACTTCCACTCCATCGATGTGGATTGCCTCGGGAAATAGCAATAGAGCTTTTCCAGACATTTGTAATTCGGGGACTAATTAGCCAACATCTTGCTTCGAACATAGGAGTTGCTAAAAGTCAAATTCGGGAAAAAGATACAATTGTATGGGCAATATTGCAGGAAGTTATGCAGGGGCACCCCGTATTGCTGAATAGAGCGCCCACTTTGCATAGATTAGGCATACAGGCATTTCAACCCATTTTAGTCGAAGGACGGGCGGTTTGTTTACATCCCTTAGTTTGTAAGGGATTCAATGCAGACTTTGATGGGGATCAAATGGCCGTTCATGTACCCTTATCTTTGGAGGCTCAAGCAGAGGCCCATTTACTTATGTTTTCGCATATGAATCTCTTGTCTCCAGCTATAGGGGATCCTATTTCCGTACCAACCCAAGATATGCTTATTGGTTTATATGTATTAACCATTGGGGATCGCCGAGGTATTTGTAGAAATAGGTATAATCCATGGAATCGAAGAACGTATCAAAATGAAAGAAGTAATTATACTAATCATCAGTCTAAGAAACAAAAAGAACCTTTTTTTTGTAATTCCTATGATGCAATTGGAGCTTATCGCCAGAAAAGACTCAATTTAGATAGTCCTTTTTGGCTCCGCTGGCGATTCGATGAACGCATTATTGCTTCAAAAGAAGGCCCCATCGAGATTCACTATGAATCGGGGGGTACTTGTCAGAAGATTTATGAACACTCTTTTTTAGTAAAAAGTATAAAAAACGAAACTCTTTGTATATATATTCAAACAACTATTGGTCATATTTTTCTTTTTCGCGAAGTCGAAGAAGCTCTACAAGGGTTTTGTCGAGCCTGCGCGTATGGTCACTAATCATATGGCATCTCAATGAAGTTATTTTGTGACACTGGTGTGAATCGTGAATTTTGATCTCTCTGTTTCTCCTAGGACTCTACTTCCTCTGAATTTCTATCCGGATTAATATTGATAAAGGGAAGTTCTCAAATCATTGACTCAAACTCATTGTTGAATCCCAATCAGCAGAATATGGAGGGACTTATGGTAGAACGCGTCAATCTAGTCTTTCACAATAAAATAATAGACGGAACTGCTATTAAAAAACTTATTAGCAAATTAATAGATCACTTCGGAATGGCATATACATCACACATTCTGGATCAAGTCAAAACTCTGGGTTTCCAGCAGGCCACTGCTACATCCATTTCATTAGGGATTGATGATCTTTTAACGATCCCTTTTAAGGGATCGTTAGTACAAGATGCTGAAGAACATAGTTTCATTTTAGAACAACACCATCATTATGGGAATGTGCACACAGTAGAAAAATTACGCCAATCTATTGAGGTGTGGTATGCTACAAGTGAATATTTGCGACAAGAAATGAATCCTAATTTTAGGATGACAGATTCACTTAATCCAATCCATATAATGTCTTTTTCGGGAGCTAGAGGAAATGCATCTCAAGTGCACCAATTAGTAGGTATGAGGGGATTAATGTCGGATCCTCAAGGACAAATGATTGATTTACCTATTCAAAGTAATTTACGTGAAGGGCTGTCTTTAACAGAATATATCATTTCTTGCTACGGAGCCCGAAAAGGAGTTGTGGATACTGCTGTACGAACCTCGGATGCGGGATATCTTACGCGCCGACTTGTTGAAGTAGTTCAACACATTGTTGTACGTCGAACAGATTGTGGAACCGCCCGAGGGGTTGCCGTAATTCCTCGAAATCGGATGATGCCCGAGTCCGAAAGAAGTTTTATTCAAACATTAGTTGGTCGTGTATTAGCAGAGGATATATATATGGGCTCACGGTGCATCGCCATCCGAAATCAAGATATTGGATTGGGGCTTGTCAATCGATTCATAACCTTTCAAACACAACTCATTTTTATTCGAACCCCTTTTACTTGTAGGAGTATAGCTTGGATCTGTCGATTATGTTACGGTAGGAGTTTCACTCATGGCGACCTGGTCGAGTTAGGAGAAGCTGTAGGTATTATTGCGGGTCAATCCATTGGAGAACCGGGGACTCAACTAACATTAAGAACTTTTCATACTGGGGGAGTCTTCACGGGTGGTACTGCAGAACATGTACGAGCTCCGTCAAATGGAAAAATCCAATTTAATGAAGATTTCGTTCATCCCACGCGTACGCGTCACGGGCATCCTGCTTTTATATGTTCTATAGCCTTATATGTCACTATTAAGAGTGAGGATATTCTGCATAATGTAACTATTCCACCTAAAAGTTTTCTTTTGGTTCAAAATAATCAATATGTCAAAGCAGAACAAATAATTGCTGAGATTTGCGAGGTACCATACACTTTGAATTTGAAAGAGAAAGTTCGAAAACATATTTATTCTGACTCAGAGGGAGAAATGCACTGGAGTAATTATGTGTACCACGCATCTACATTTACATATAGTAATGTAAATCTTTTAACAAAAACAAGTCATTTATGGATATTATCAGGAGGTTCGTGGAGATCCAGTGCAGGCCCCTTTTCACCGCACAAGGATCAAGATCAAATGAATATTTCGTCCCTTTCTGTAGAACGAGGGTCAATTTCTACTCTCTCGGTGAATAATGATCCACGAAGATACAAATTACTTCGTTCATATTTCTATTTTTCTGGTAAAAAAAAAGAAGACAAGCTTCCTAATTATTCAGAACCCGTCCGTTGGAATCTCATATACCCGGCAATTTTACATGGGAATTCTCATTTATTGGGAAAAAGGCGAGTAAATAGATTTCTCGTTCCAATCCAATCGATTCAAGAACGAAAGAAAGAGTTAATGCCTCCTTCCGGTATCTCGATTGAATTACCAATAAATGGTATTTTCCGTAGAAATAATAGTATTTTTGCTTATTTCGATGATCCTCGATACAGAAGAAAGAGTTCGGGAATTACTAAATATGGAACTCTGGGCATGCATTCAATTGTTAAAAAAGAGGATTTTATTGAGTCTCGACCAATAAAAGAATTGAAGTTAAAATACCAAATGAAACTAGATCTATTTTTTTTCATTCCCGAAGAAGTCCATATTTTACCCGAATCTTCTTTGATAATGATACGAAATAATAGTCTCATTGGAATAGATACACGAATTGTTTTCAATATAAATACAAGAAGCTACGTGGGCGGATTAGTCCGAATGGAGAGAAAAAAAAAGAGAATTGAACTGAAAATCTTTTCAGGAGCTATTCATTTTCCTGGGGAGACCGATAAGATATCCCGACACAGCGGGATCTTGATACCTCCAGGAAAAGTAAACATCGATTTTAAGGACTCCAAAAAATGGAAAAATTGGATCTATGTCCAACGGATCACATCTACTAAGAAAAAGTATTTTGTTTTAGTTCGACCTGTAGTGACATATGAGATATCGGATGGTCTAAATTTACCAACACTCTTTCCTCCGGATTTTTTACAAGAAAGGGATAATATGCAACTTAGAGTTGTCAATTATATTATTTATGGAAATGCCAAACCCATTCAAGGAATTTCTGATACAAGTATTCAACTAATTCGGACTTGTTTAATTTTGAATTGGAACCAAGGCATAAAAAGTTCTTCGATCGAGGAGGTCTGTACTTCTTTTATTGAAGTAAGTACAAATGGTTTGGTTCGAGCTTTCCTAATAATCGACTTAGTCAAATCCGCTATTTCGTATCGCAGAAAAAGAAATGATCTCTCAGGTTCAGGATTCATTTCCGATAATGTATCAGATCTTACCAACATCAATCCTGTTTATTCCATTTATATTTATAAAAAGAGAAAAATGAAACAATCACTTAACCATCAAAATCCAAATCAAGGAACTATTCGCACATTATTAAATAACAATAAGGAATATCCTTCCTTGATGATTTTATCATCATCTAATTGTTTCCGAATGGACCTATTCAACGAGATAAAATATTTCAATGTGAAAAAAGAATTCATTTCAACAGATCCTAAAATGAAAATTAGGAATTTGATCGGACCCTTAGGAACGGTGTTTAATTTTTTGAATTTTGATTCCTTTTATTATTTACTAACTCATAATCTGATCTTAATAACTAAATATCTTCAACTTGAAAATTTAAAACGGACTTTTCAAGTGCTTAAATATTTTTTAATGGATGAAAATGGGATAATTTCAAATTCTGATCCGTACGATAAAATCGTTTTCAATTTATTCAATTTGAATTGGTATTTTCTCCCTCAAAGTGATTGTCTTAATTATTGGGAAGAAAGACCCACAATAATTAGTCTCGGTCAGTTTATTTGTCAAAATGGGTATATAGCCAAAAAAGGACCCCCCTTAAAATCGGGTCAAGTTTTGCTTATTCAAGTTGATTCTGTAGTAATAAGATTGGCTAAACCTTATTTGGCCACTCCGGGAGCAACTGTTCATGGACATTATGGAGAAATCTTTTACGAAGGAGATACATTAGTTACATTTATATATGAAAAAGCGAGATCCGGGGATATAACGCAAGGTCTTCCAAAAGTGGAACAGGTCCTAGAAGTGCGTTCAATTGATTCAATATCAATGAACCTAGAAAAAAGAATTGAGGGTTGGAACGCGCATATAACAAAAATTCTTGGGATTCCTTGGGGATTCTTGATTGGGACTGAGCTGACTATAGTCCAAAGTCGTATATCGTTGGTTAATAAGATACAAAAGGTTTATCGATCCCAAGGGGTTCAAATTCATAATAGGCACATAGAGATTATTGTACGCCAAATAACATCAAAAGTGTTGGTTTCCGAGGATGGAATGTCTAATGTTTTTTTACCGGGAGAACTAATTGGATTGTTGCGAGCGGAACGAATAGGGCGCGCTTTAGAAGAATCGATCCGGTACCGCGCTATCCTATTGGGAATAACAAGAGCATCTTTGAATACTCAAAGTTTCATATCGGAAGCGAGTTTTCAAGAAACTGCTCGAGTTTTATCCAAAGCAGCTCTTCGTGGTCGTATCGATTGGTTGAAAGGTCTAAAAGAAAACGTTGTTATAGGTGGGATGATCCCCGTTGGGACCGGATTTAAAAGATTACTGCGGCAACACATTCCTTTTCAAAGGAGTTTTTTAAAGCGGGAAATACGAGATATTTTGTTCCACCACGCAGGCTTATTTGATTCTTGCCGTTCACAAGAACGGGATCATTTAGATCATATATCATTTAATGAGTCCTAAAAAAGTGCTTACTTTCTTTTGTTTTGGAATTCAATTTCCATTTGCAAAACTCTTTATATATGGTCCTTTGAGGGGGTAATGGAAATTCAGATAATAATGAATAGAGGTTAGCAGTTTGGATTGTGTATTGACATCGATACGTCCAATCTACGGTAGAAGAAAAGGTTCCGTCGGAACAATTATTTAGTTCAAGACAACCTCGTTACTTTTTTTTAAACAAAAAAGAAAGAGGAAGTGTGGGAAGAAATGACAAGAAGATATTGGAATATCAATTTGGAAGAGATGATGGGAGCAGGAGTTCATTTTGGTCATGGGACTAGGAAATGGAATCCGAGGATGTCGCCTTATATTTCTACCAAGCGTAAAGGTATTCATATCACAAATCTTACTAAAACTGCTCGTTTTTTATCAGAAGCTTGTGATTTAGTTTTTGATGCAGCAAGTAAGGGAAAAGAATTTTTAATTGTTGGTACAAAAACTAAAGCAGCCGATTTAGTAGCGCGGGCTGCAATAAGGGCTCGGTGTCATTATGTTAATAAAAAATGGCTCGGTGGCATGTTAACCAATTGGTCCACTACAGAAACTCGACTTCATAAGTTCAGGAACTCGAGAATCGAACAAAAGACAGGAAAATTCTACTGTCTTCCAAAAAAAAGAGACGCAGCTATGTTCAAGAGACAATTATCCCACTTGCAAACATATCTGGGCGGGATTAAATATATGACGGGGTTACCCGATATTATAATTATCGTTGATCAGCAAGAAGAATATACAGCTCTTCGAGAATGTATCACTTTGGGAATTCCAACAATTTGCTTAATCGATACAAATTGTGATCCTGACCTTGCAGATATTTCAATTCCAGCAAATGATGACGCTATAGCTTCAATCCGCTTAATTCTTAACAAATTAGTATTCGCAATTTGTGAGGGTCGTTCTAGCTATATACGAAATACGTAATTAATAATAAGATAGAAATTATTTTTTGAACTCCAGAAATTTATGGAATCATTTACGATTCTTGAATTTTATTATATAAATGAGATAAAAATGAGTGGGTAGATTATGTTATTAGTTCGTATCAAAAAATTCAAATAAGCAAGTAGAAAAAGAGATGATTGAATTAAAATGATTTCCTGGAATTTCCATTTTTGTCAGAGGGTAATATGAATGTTCTATCATGTTCCACCAACACACTAAAAGTGTTATACGAAATAGCGGGTGTAGAAGTAGGCCAACATTTCTATTGGCAAATAGGAGGTTTTCAAGTCCATGGCCAAGTACTTATTACTTCTTGGGTTGTAATTGCTATCTTATTAGTTTCAGCCAGTATAGCTGTTCGGAATCCACAAACCATTCCGAATGACGGGCAGAATTTCTTCGAATATGTCCTTGAATTCATTCGAGACGTGAGCCAAACCCAGATTGGAGAAGAATATGGTCCATGGGTTCCTTTTATAGGAACTATGTTCCTATTTATTTTTGTTTGTAATTGGTCAGGGGCTCTTTTACCATGGAAAATTATACAGTTACCCCACGGAGAATTAGCCGCACCCACGAATGATATAAATACTACTGTTGCTTTAGCTTTACTCACTTCAGTAGCCTATTTCTATGCAGGTCTTAGCAAAAAAGGATTAGGTTATTTCAGTAAATACATTCAACCTACTCCAATCCTTTTACCCATTAACATCTTGGAAGATTTTACAAAACCCTTATCACTTAGTTTTCGCCTTTTCGGAAATATTTTAGCCGATGAATTAGTAGTTGTTGTTCTTGTTTCTTTAGTACCTTCAGTAGTTCCTATACCTGTCATGTTCCTTGGATTATTTACAAGTGGTATTCAAGCTCTTATTTTTGCAACTTTAGCCGCCGCTTATATAGGAGAATCCATGGAGGGTCATCATTGACTTCACTTACAAATAGTTGTTTTTTTAATTTAGACCAAAATAATAGCGGAACTCAAGATAATCTACTTGAGGAACATCAAAATAGATAACTAATAAGGGATACCTAATTAAGGCAATTATAATAAATATACCCGAATAGGAAAAAAGGTTCCACTAAAATATAATATTTAGTGGAGATTCTAAAAAACCAAAGAAAAGAGATCGAAAGGATCGGTTGCCTAAAATGAATGTCTGTTTGTATCTATTATTTTTTTTTTATATAAAAAAGATTTTTTTTCGATAAAAAAAAGAAATTAGCCAGTTCAAAATTGTGTACCTAGAATCCAACTATTATCGATATCGACTTCAGCTAGGGGTTTTTCCCCTTCAAAAAGAATTCTAATGGATCTAAGATCCAAATGAGTTGGTTTACATTCTGGAAGAAACACATGTATATGGGATATTAGATATTGAATAGTTATCTATGACCTACAAAATATCTAATACCCTACTAATACTATAAATTTCAATAGGGATTCCACTAGACGTCTTTGGTTTTGGATTCCTAAGAATCCAACTTCAAAAAGCGATAGAGAATCGGTTCTGATGATTCAATAATATTATTTATTCTATTACTTCAATTTTGAAGTTTTTCTTTTTGGTTACTTTGGTTGGATGAAACTGAGTGATGGAATAATTCATCTATAATTAATTGAATGATTGTATCATTAACCATTTTTTTTTTGAGAAATTTAACTTATCATGAATCCATTGATTTCTGCCGCTTCCGTTATTGCTGCTGGGTTAGCTGTCGGACTTGCTTCTATTGGACCTGGGGTTGGCCAAGGGACTGCTGCGGGCCAAGCTGTAGAGGGGATCGCAAGACAGCCCGAGGCGGAGGGAAAAATACGAGGTACTTTGTTGCTTAGTCTGGCTTTTATGGAAGCATTAACAATTTATGGATTGGTTGTCGCTTTAGCGCTGTTATTTGCAAATCCCTTTGTTTAATCTTGTCTTAAACACTTAAAAATCACAAATCTATATATAGATATATAAAATTTTGACTTATTTTTTTTTTCCTGAATTTATTTGATTCAGGACTTATACTTGCTTTTTTGAATTATATCAATAATTCACTCCTACAATTTACAATGTGGGACACTACTCCCTGCCCGGGAAGGAAAGATTTAAGGATGAGGAATTAGCATACCGATCCGCTTTCTTCCTTCCCGTTCTTAGAAATTGAAACTTTAGGAGTCTTCCAACACTGAAATATTCCGAAATTGAGACGAAACTTCAAATTTGCTAGCGAATTCTAAAATTCTAATAAGTATTATTTTCGTAGAGAGATGGAAATAAAAATAACAAATAAATAGAAAATCAATATTGATTTAGAAATCAATTCTATAGATATAAGAAATTCATATAAATCGAATATAAGACTATATAGAAGTATATATACGAGAAGTGATACAAAAAAAGAAACTCTATTCTTGTTTTTTTATCTATCTGTAAAAAGGAGATTGGATGAAAAATCTAACCGATTCTTTCCTTTCCTTGGGCCACTGGCCGCTGGCCGGGAGTTTTGGGTTTAATACCGATATTTTAGCAACAAATCCAATAAATCTAAGTGTAGTATTTGGTGTATTGATCTTTTTTGGAAAGGGAGTGTGTGCGAGTTGTTTATTTCAAGAATAGGCTGGACCGGCCCAGCTGCACTTTTTTTTTCATTATTCATTTTTTTTATTATTTTAAAAAATTAATAAAATGAAAAGTAAAAGGTGCATGATCTCGCGAATTACTTATGAATTTTGAAATTAATTGAATTTTATCAATTCAAAACAAAAAAAATAATGAAACTATTTAAGAAACGTAGCATTTCGTAATTCATTGGTAAATCCGCTTTGCTTTGATTCTCAATCAACCAATAATGGGGGATTAATTATATGGTTAAAGCGAAACCTTTGAAGTCCAAACATAGCATGGTATTCTTTCTACTCTTATCATCATTTGAAATGGAGGACTAGTTGAAATTTTTTGTTCGATATAGAACGCTCATGTCGAGAAAATGATTTTGAACCCTTTTTTGTATTGCAATGCAAAAGGGTCACATGATTTTTTTCTATATTATCTTATCAAATGCAAAATCGATGATCTATGGAATATATAATGTATGTAGAAAGTGAAACGAATTCTTTGGATTTCAATAAAAAAAAAAGCAACTTTGCTGACAATTTCAGATTTTTTTTATTTGGTCAGAAGAGTCCTCAAAATTTTATTATGATCTTGAATTAGTATCTGTAATCCGTTTTTAGATTTTTGAGGGGTGTGAATCTGAATAGAGAAAAGAGGATAGGCTCATTGCATTCATAAAAAGATGACTCTGACATAATTGAGCATGAGAGCCAAATGAATTGAAAAATGCATGTTTGGTTCGGGAAGGGATTATGAAAGTTTTCAAATAAATGACAAGATAATCTACTTTCATTAAGCGATTTATTA